GTAACTATTCTTTTTAATTCTAAACGTTGGAATCGTCCATTTCGATATATAAAAAATCATCAGTTTGAGAATGCTTTAAGAAAAGAAATGGGACAATATTTTTTTTATACATGTCTAAGTGATGGAAAAGAAAGAATATCCTTTACGTATCCGACCAGTTTGTCAACTTTTTTTGAACTGATACAAGGAAAGATCTCTTTGTTCATAACACAAAAATTATCCTCTGATGAATTGTATAATCATTGGAATTACAAGAATCAAGAAAAAAAAAAAAATCTAAGTAATGAATTTATAAATAGAGTCCAAGCTCTCGATAAAGGATATCTTGCTGCGAAAACACTGGAAAAAAGGACTAGATTGTGTAATGATAAAATGAAAAAAGAGTACTTACCCCAAACATATGATCCCTTATTGAGCGGACCCTACCGCGGAAAAGGAAAAATGCATTTTTTTTTCTCATCCTCAATGCTAAATAAAATTTTCCGAACAAATTTTAGCAAAAACTTTTGGATAAATAAAATTCATCTTATTCTTCTTATTACTAATTATGAAGAAAAGGAACTCTTCTTTTTCCAAAATCACAACAAAGAAAAAATGGATTTCGAAAATCAAAGAAAATTTTTCGAATTGTTATTTGATACAGTTATAGCGAATCCCAAAAAGAAAACAAGTAGAAAAAATTCGACTGGACTAAAAGAAATACGTAAACAAGTTCCTCGATGGTCATACAAATTAATTGACGAGTTGGAACAAGAAGAGGGCAAGGATGATGAAGAAAACCTGGCGGAAGATCATGAAATTCGTTCACGAAAAGCCAAACTTATAATGATTTTTGGTGATAATATAATGATTTTAAATAATAATCAACAAAATAATCATACTTACAATAATACCAAGGATACAAGGAATTCTGACCCAATATACATAGACGAAGTAACTTTCATACGTTATTCACAACAATCGGACTTTCGTCGAGACATAATAAAAGGATCCATGCGAGCACAAAGACGTAAAATACCTATTTTTGAACTGTTTCAAGCAAATGTGCATTCTCCAATTTTTTTGGACAGAATAAAAAAAGATTTTTTTTTTTCTTTTGATATTTTTGAACTGATGAAAACAATGTTTATAAATTGTATGTGTAAAAACACAGAATTTAAAATTTTTGATTTTACTTATATAAAGAAAAAAACAAAAGAAAATAAGAAAAAAGAAGAAAGAAAAGAAAACAAAAGAAAAGACAACAAAAGAGAGGCTAAAGCACGAATAAAAATCGCTGAAACCTGGGATACAATTTTTTTTGCTCAAGTAATAAGAGGTTGTGCTTTAGTAACTCAATCGATTGTTAGAAAATATATTCTATTACCCTCATTAATAATAACTAAAAATATCATTCGTATATTATTTTTTCAAACTCCCGAATGGTCCGACGATTTTAAGGATTGGGGTAGAGAGATGCATGTTAAATGTACCTATAATGGAGTTCAGATCTCAGAAAAACAATTTCCGAAAAATTGGTTAACAAGTGGGATTCAAATAAAAATCCTATTTCCTTTTCGTTTAAAACCTTGGCACAGATCTAAGTTAAAATTACCTTATACTTATAAAGGTAAAGATAAAAAAAAAAAGAAAGTACAAGAAAAGGATTTTTGTTTTTTAACAGTTTGGGGAATGGAAGCGGAATTTCCTTTTGGTTCTCCCAAAAAACGGCTTTCAATTTTTAAACCCATCTTTAAAAAACTTGAAAAAAAAATTATAAAGATAACAAAAAATGGTTTTCGAGTTATAACAATTTTAGAAGAAAGAACAAAATTATTTCAAAATTTATCAAAAGAAAAAAACTACTGGTTCATCAAAAACATTTTTTTTCGACAAAAAACAATAAAGAAACTTTCAAAATCAAAAATAAATCAAAAATTTTTATCGGAATTTAGAGAAGTAGATGAATTAAATGAAAATAAAAAAAAAAAAGATTCGATAATCAATAACAATTATCGTACGGTTTCGAAATTGTCCACTACAATTCGACCTATGCCGTGTACAAATTATTCACTGATAGAAAAAAAAATGAAAGATCTTTCAGTTAGAAGAAAGATAATTCTAAATCAAATAGAAAAAATTACAAAAGAAAAGAAAAAAAAAAATAGAACTTCAGAAAAAACTATTAGTCTTAAAAAAATAAAAAGAAGTTCTAATGTTAAAAAAATCAACGCATCAAAGAAAATTTCATACATATTAAAAATAAAAAATGCTCGATTATCACGTAAATTTTACTTTTTTATAAAAATTTTGATTGAAAATATATACATAGATATCTTTTTAAGTATCATTAATATTCCAAGGCTCAATGCACAGCTTTTTCTTGAATCAATAAAAAAGATTATTACTAAATACATTTCCAATAATGAATCAAATAAAAAAAAAATCGATAAAACAAATCAAAATAAATTTCACTTTATTTCGATTATAAAAAAGTCAAGAGATATCGCTGTTATTAATAAGAATTCAAAGATTTTTTGTGATATATCTTTCTTATCACAAGCCTATGTATTTTACAAACTATCACAAACAAAAATTCTTAACTTATATAAATTAAGATCGATCTTTGAATACCATAACCTTTTTCTTAAGAATGAAATAAAAGATTATTTTAGAGACCAAGGATTATTTAATTCGGAATTAAAAGAAAAAAATTTGATAAATTCTTTTTCTTTAATGAATCAATGGAAAAACTGGTTAAGAAGTCATTATCAATATAAATATGATTTATCTCAGCTTAGATGGTATAGATTAATACCAGAAAAATGTCGAAATAGACTCTATCAACACCATATGGTTGAAAATAAAAAATTAAGCAAATGGAATTTACATGAACAAGACAAATTAATTCATTATGACAAAAAATTTGAGGTAAACTTATTTGCGAATCAAAAGCAAAAGAAGAATTTTAAAAAACACGCTAAATATAGTCTTTTATCATATAAATCTATTAATTATGAAAAAAAGACGGACTTTTATATTTATGAATCACCAACTAATAAAGAAACGATTCTTTATAATTCCAACACAAATAAAAGAAAATTATTTGACATCTTAGAAGGTATTCCTATGACTAATTATCTAGCGGAAAATGATATTATCGATATCGAGAAAAGCCCAGACCTAAAATATTTTGATTGGCGACTTATCCATTTTTGTCTTAGAAAGAGGGTCAATATTGAGTCCTGGATCGATACCGGAAGCAAAGATAAAAAAAACACTAAGACTCCAACTAATAAATATCAAATAATTGCTAAAATTGATAAGAAAAATATTTATTTTCTTCCAATTTACCAAGATCAAGAAATTAATGCATCTAACCAAACCCCCTTTTTTTTTGATTGGATGGGAATGAATGAAGAAATACAAAATAGTCTCATATTGAATTTTGAAGTTTGGTTCTTTCGAAAATTTGTGATACTTTACAACACATATAAGAAAAAACCATGGACAATACCGATTCAATTTCTTCTTTTAAATTTTCATAGAAATAAAAATATTAGTAAAAATAAGAAAATCAACGGGAATAAAAAAGGCGACCTTCTTATATCTATATCATCGAATAAAAACAAAATTATTGAATTAGAGAATCAAAATCATGAAGAAAAAGATATTGACGACGATTATATGGGATTAGATATGACAAAACATAGAAATAAAAAGCAAAACAAAAGTCATACAGAAGTAGAGCTTGATTTCTTCCTAAAAGAGTATTTATGTTTTCAATTAAGATGGAATGTTTCTTTAAATCAAAAAATAATTGATAATATCAAAACATATTGTTTCCTGCTTAGACTGACAAATCCACGAGAAATTATTATATCGGCTATTCAAAGTAAAGAACTAAATCTGAATATTCTGATGGTTGAGAAAGATGTAACTCTTACAGAATTGATGAAAAAGAGAATATTGATTATCGAACCTGTTCGTCTGTCGATAAAAACTGATGGACAATTTCTTTTGTATCAAATGGTGGGTATCTTATTAGTTCATAATAACAAAGAACAAATTAATAAAAAATATAGAGAAAAATTCTATGTTGATAAAAATAAAAATACTTTTACCGATGAAAGACATTCCAAGATAATTGTAAATAGAGAAAAAAATGATTATGATTTACTTGTTCCTGAAAATATTTTATCCCCTAAACGTCGTAGAGAATTAAGAATTCGAATTTCTTTCAATTTTAAAAATAAAAACGATATTCATATAAATCCAGAAATTTTCAATGGTAATAACATAAAAAAAGGCAGTCCCGTTTTGGAGAAAACCAAACATTTTTGGAGAAAAAAAAATAAACTAATTAAATTGAAATTTTTTCTTTGGCCCAATTTTCGATTAGAGGATTTAGCTTGTATGAATCGCTATTGGTTCGATACTAATAATGGCAGTCGGTTCAGTATGGTAAGAATATATATATATCCGCGGTTGAAATTTTAATAAGGGCGAATTTTTCATATATATTATATATATCATAGCTTATTTGGTATAGTATATGAAAAGAAGAAGATAGCCGCCTTATTCTTTTATCCTCCATATTCCATTCGGGTACATAGAATTCAATCATCTATCAATTAGATCTAGAAATAGAAATGAATCAATGGAATTTTTTTTTTTACTTTTTTTTTAGGTACAATTTTTTTATTCTTTATAAGCGACGAAATAGACAATCCTTAAAAATTTTGATTGATTAATTCCAAATTCTGTCAAATATAATTTGGAATTACTAACAAAATAAAGATTTTTGTGTATACAAAATTAAGATGAACTGACATTATTTATTAATAGAATACATTTATTAATTTATTATTATTACTGATCAATAAAAAATATCTTAAACTTAAAACTAAAAATAAGGAGGGAGTCCTTGTTTTATGGTAAAAAATTCATTCATTTCAGTTATTTCACAAAAAGAAAAAGACGAAAACAAGGGATCTGCTGAATTTCAAATAGTAAGTTTCACAAATAAGATACGAAGACTTACTTCACATTTGGAATTGCATAGAAAAGACTATTTATCTCAGAGAGGTTTGCGGAAAATTTTAGGAAAACGCCAACGACTGTTGTCTTATTTAGAAAAAAAAAATAAAGTACGTTATAAAGAATTAATTAGTCGGTTGGATATTCGGAAGTTAAAAGGAAGTTAAAAACTAATTAATTTCTTAATTTGAAGAGTTTTGTTGAATTATTTGATTTATTAGATCTTGAGATGAACTTCTTTTTGTTTTCAGTAACTCGTGGAATGGATCGAGGAAACTCCTATGAATATACCAGCTAAACGAAAAGACCTTATGATAGTGAATATGGGTCCCCACCACCCATCGATGCACGGTGTTCTTCGACTCATCGTTACTCTAGACGGTGAGGATGTTATTGATTGTGAACCAATATTAGGTTATTTACACAGAGGAATGGAAAAAATTGCAGAAAATCGAACAATTATACAATATTTGCCCTATGTAACACGATGGGATTATTTGTCTACTATGTTCACAGAAGCAATAACAGTAAATGGTCCAGAACTGTTAGGAAATATTCAAGTGCCAAAAAGGGCTGGCTATATCAGAGTAATTATGTTGGAATTAAGTCGTATAGCTTCTCATTTGTTATGGCTTGGGCCTTTTATGGCAGATATTGGTACACAGACTCCTTTCTTCTATATTTTTAGAGAGAGAGAGTTAATATATGATTTATTTGAAGCTGCCACTGGTATGAGAATGATGCATAATTATTTTCGTATCGGGGGGTTAGGGGCTGATCTACCTCATGGTTGGATAGATAAATGTTTGGATTTTTGCGATTATTTTTTAACAGGAGTTGCTGAATATCAAAAACTTATTACGCGAAATCCTATTTTTTTAGAACGAGTTGAAGGAGTAGGTATTGTTGGTGCGGAGGAAGCAATAAATTGGGGGTTATCGGGACCAATGCTACGAGCTTCCGGAGTACAATGGGATCTTCGTAAAGTTGATCATTATGAGTCTTACGACGAATTTTATTGGGAAGTACAGTGGCAAAAAGAAGGAGATTCATTAGCTCGTTATTTAGTCCGAATTGGTGAAATGCTGGAATCTATAAAAATTATTCAACAGGCTCTTGAAGGAATTCCAGGGGGGCCCTATGAGAATTTAGAAACCCGACGCTTTGATAGAGAAAAGGATCCGGAATGGAACGATTTCGAATATCGATTCATTAGTAAAAAAACTTCTCCTACTTTTGAATTACCGAAACAAGAACTTTATGTCAGAGTGGAAGCTCCAAAAGGAGAATTGGGAATTTTTCTGATAGGGGATCAGAGCGGGTTTCCTTGGAGATGGAAAATTCGACCACCGGGTTTTATCAATTTGCAAATTCTTCCTGAATTAGTTAAAAGAATGAAATTGGCTGATATTATGACAATACTAGGTAGTATAGATATCATTATGGGAGAAGTTGATCGTTGAAATGATAATTGATACAACAGAAGTACAAGCTATCCATTCTTTTGCTAGCTTAGAATCCTTAAACGAGGTCTATGGAATTATATGGGAGTTTGCTCCTATTTTGACTCTTGTATTGGGAATCACGATAAGCATACTAGTAATTGTATGGTTAGAAAGAGAAATATCCGCAGGGATACAACAACGCATCGGACCCGAATATGCAGGTCCTTTAGGAGTTCTTCAAGCTCTAGCGGATGGGACAAAACTACTTTTCAAAGAGAATCTTTTTCCATCTAGGGGGGATACTCATTTATTCAGTATTGGACCATCTATAGCAGTCATATCAACTATCTTAAGCTATTCAGTAATTCCTTTTGGCTATCACTTTGTTTTAACCGATCTAAATATTGGGGTTTTTTTATGGATTGCCATTTCAAGTATTGCTCCCATTGGACTTCTTATGTCAGGATATGGATCAAATAATAAATATTCCTTTTTAGGTGGTCTACGAGCTGCTGCTCAATCGATTAGTTATGAAATACCTTTAACTATTTGTGTGTTAGCCATATCTCTACGTGCGACTCGTTGAAACATAAATTTCTCGCTATTCTTTTTAGGAATAAAGTGAAATGAATTGAATAGATATCTTCATTTTTTATTCATCAATTTGGTTCATGAACTAAATTGGATAGTTATATGAGTGAAAAAAAACAACTTAGAAATTTGCAGTAAAAAAATTTATACTCATTTCCTAGGTACAAGAATAAAAAGGAAAACAGAAATAAACATAAAAAAAGAAGACCGTTTGCCCCGAGATTGGTTGATTAGTCATCCTAACTTGAAGCGGGCTCAAAAAATCAACTTTATGGAGTTTTCACTATTATTTTATTTATAGGTATTCTCCATAGGTATTACCCTAATGCTAACAGGTGATTGAGCAAAAATGAGTGGATGGTTAGGAACACGAAGATACACAAAGGATTAGTAATAGAGATTTTAAAAATTATCGAAAAGTATATTAATCGGGGCTTTAAGTTCGTAGAAATGATCAGGTAGTGCTCCCCATGATTCCAATTCAGAGTATGCTCCTACCCAACAATTAAAGAACTGACTATCCGGAACGAAATAATCCTTTTTTTTAACCCCCTTATCGTTTCGTTTTTTCAGAAAGAAGAATAAGAACGAAAAAAAAGAATCGAATTACAATAAGAAAAATCCATTTTTTTTATTCTTTTCTCCTATATGTATATTCATAGAGATAGAATTCGTGTCATAATTCGGAATATTATCGTAATAGAAAATGATAGGTTGAAATATCTATTTGGTATTTTAACAAGGAATTTTACAAAGAGTATTTTATTGAAGGATTAAAGTTATTACTCAAGAAAGAAAAATTGAAATTATTAAAGTAAAGGATGAGATCAATTCCGAAGTAATTTTGTATTTTTAGTATTCTAACAGATAGAATTTCATTGCTCGAATTTTTGAACGTCGATAGATTTTATTTTGATCCGCTCTATTCTCTATTCTACAAATATAGCAAAATAAATAATACAATCGATCTGGTCCTTAAATTTATTTCTGGACTTCGAGGAGCCGTATGAGGTAAGAATCTCATGTACGGTTCTGGAATAGCGATGAGAACAGTGATGTTATCACCGACTATGATTATCTAACAGTTCAAGTACAGTTGATATAGTTGAGGCACAAGCAAAATCTGGTTTTTGGGGGTGGAATTTGTGGCGTCAACCGATAGGATTTTTTATTTTTTTTATTTCTTCTCTAGCAGAATGTGAAAGATTACCTTTTGATTTGCCAGAAGCAGAAGAAGAATTAGTAGCAGGTTATCAAACGGAATATTCGGGTATTAAATTTGGTTTATTTTATATTGCTTCCTATTTAAACTTATTAGTTTCTTCATTATTTGTAACAGTTCTTTACTTGGGCGGTTGGAATATCTGTATTCCGTATATATTTGTTCATGAGTTTTTTGAAATAAATAACATAAGCGGAGTCGTTGGACCAACAATTGGTATCTTTATTACATTGGTTAAAACTTATTTGTTTTTGTTCATTCCTATCACCACAAGATGGACTTTACCTAGACTACGAATGGACCAACTTTTAAATCTTGGATGGAAATTTCTTTTACCAATTTCCCTCGGTAATCTATTATTAACAACCTCTTTTCAACTCCTTCCACTATAAAAGAAAAGGATAATAAAAAAATAAAATTAGAAAAATTATAATATTAATTAAAGAAAACTCTAAGAAAAGAATATTATGATTTGTCTTCAACTCAAACAAGAGAAAAAAAATAAAATTATTAAAATTATTAATAAAAATTTACGCTATGTTTCCCATGGTAACTGGGTTCATGAATTATGGGCAACAAACCATACGAGCCGCAAGGTACATTGGTCAAAGTTTCATGATTACCTTATCCCATGCAAATCGTTTACCTGTAACTATTCAATATCCTTATGAAAAATTAATCACATCGGAGCGTTTCCGCGGTCGAATCCATTTCGAATTTGATAAATGCATTGCTTGTGAAGTATGTGTTCGTGTATGCCCTATAGATCTGCCTGTTGTTGATTGGAAATTGGAAACTGACATTAGAAAGAAACGGTTGCTTAATTACAGTATTGATTTCGGAATCTGTATATTTTGCGGCAACTGTGTTGAGTATTGTCCAACAAATTGTTTATCAATGACGGAAGAATATGAGCTTTCTACTTATGATCGTCATGAATTGAATTATAATCAAATTGCTTTGGGTCGTTTACCAATATCAGTAGTTGACGATTATACGATTCGAACAATTTAAAATTCAACTAAAAAAAAATGGATAAACCACTTTGATTGATTTAAAAATACAATTATTAAACTGAAAGTTCTGTTTTGATCTAAAAGTATGGAAGGGGGTTTCTTTCATTTTCTTGGTCAATGACTACAAAAATTCGAAATTCAAACTATTACTATTGATTTGATTGATGAGAAAATTGCATGGAAACAAAATTTGGATTGACAATCTATTAAGATATATATAATTCTATCCAAAATTCTTTCGAGAATAAAATTTCGAATGCCTCTTTCAAGAAATTCAAGAAAGAAGTAAATTAGTTCAATAGTTGTACATATAGTAATTATTTAGACCCCCTCGAATTTAAAATTAAGAAGCCTATAAATAAAAAAAAAATAAAAAAAAAAAATAATAAAAAAATAATATAAATAAAAAAATAATAAAAAATATAAAAAAGTTTTTCCTGGTCAAGTCAATAGTCAATAAGGTCATGAAGAAACAATTCAATTTTTTTATTTCTTATTTTACGTGCAATGGATTTACCTGGACTAATACATGATTTTCTTTTAGTCTTTCTGGGATTAGGTCTTATATTAGGAGGTTTAGGGGTAGTATTATTTACCAACCCAATTTATTCTGCCTTTTCATTAGGATTCATTCTTGTTTGTATATCTTTAGTTTATATTTTATCAAACTCTCATTTTGTAGCTGCTGCACAGCTCCTTATTTATGTGGGAGCTATAAATGTTTTAATTATATTTGCCGTAATGTTCATGAATGGTTCAGAATATTACAAAGATTTTAATCTTTGGACTGTTGGAAATGGGGTTACTTCCTTAGTTTGTACAAGTATTTTTGTTTCACTAATTACTATTATTCCAGATACGTCATGGTACGGAATTATTTGGACTACAACAACAAATCAGATTATAGAACAAGATTTGATAAGTAATGGTCAACAAATTGGAATTTATTTAGCAACAGATTTTTTTCTTCCATTTGAATTCATTTCAATAATTCTTTTAGTTGCTTTGATAGGTGCGATTGCTGTGGCTCGTCAGTAAGAAATTTTTCGAATTAATAATCGAAATAAAAATTAAAACTGTTTTCTATGTTATCACATCTCTTTTCCTTCAATTTTATTTATTTTATTTAAAGATTATTTATGTATAAATGTATAATGTATAAATTCTTTTATTTGATCTATTATCCATATATTTATTTGTTCGGTACTTATGATATTCTTAATTCGAGTCAATCTCAGGTGGAATTGTTGTTCATATTGAAATAAATCAAAATTGAAAAATTGATAAGGAGTTGGTCAATGATGCTCGAGCATGTACTTATTTTGAGTGCCTGTTTATTTTCTATCGGTATCTATGGATTAATCACGAGTCGAAATATGGTTAGAGCCCTTATGTGTCTTGAACTTATACTGAATGCTGTTAATATAAATTTCGTAACATTTTCTGATTTTTTTGATAGTCGCCAACTAAAAGGAAATATTTTTTCAATTTTTGTTATAGCTATCGCAGCCGCTGAAGCAGCTATTGGACCGGCTATTGTTTCGTCAATTTATCGTAACAGAAAATCCACCTGTATCAATCAATCGAATTTGTTGAATAAGTAGTATTAAATAAGTAGTATTAATTGTTATAGAATATAATTTTCATATTCATTAATTTGAGTTGGTATGTATGATATCTAAGTTGTCTGATCATGTTTGTGAAAACGTAAGAAATTAAAGTATCTTGGCTCTATCTCAGAAGTTGATACAGAATTGATAAAATTTCTGGTAAATCATTGATTCGTCTGGTTTCTAAATATATGCTGATTCATTTAGAAATTTACTAGATTGAAACTTTATGACGTTAAAAAAATTTTTAATACAATGTCACATTCAGTAAAAATTTATGATACATGTATAGGGTGTACTCAATGTGTCCGAGCCTGTCCCACGGATGTATTAGAAATGATACCTTGGGATGGGTGTAAATCCAAGCAAATTGCTTCCGCTCCAAGAACAGAGGATTGTGTCGGTTGTAAAAGATGTGAATCCGCTTGTCCAACAGATTTCTTGAGTGTTCGAGTTTATTTATGGCATGAAACAACTCGAAGCATGGGTCTAGCTTATTGATAGTTTCCAGAAAAACCCACTTGAATACATTTGCTTTTTTGTTTACCGACAACAACCCGTACTCGAAAAAATGTTTTCTAGCACGGGTTTTTCCAGTCTAAGCGTATCTTGTCTTTACCACGAATTCTTTTCCTTGGTTAACAATATTTGTAGTTTTACCGATAGCGGCGGGTTTATTAATTTTCTTTTTCCCTCATAGAGGAAATAAGGTAATTAGGTGGTATACTTTATATATATGTATATTAGATCTCCTTTTAATAACTTATGCGTTCTTTTATTATTTTAAATTTGAGGACCCATTAATCCAATTAGCAGAAGATTATAAATGGATCCCGTTTTTTGATTTGTACTGGAGATTGGGAATAGATGGATTTTCTTTAGGACCTATTTTACTGACAGGATTTATCACCACTTTAGCGACTTTAGCGGCTTGGCCGATTACTCGGGATTCCCGATTATTCCATTTTCTGATATTGGCAATGTATAGTGCTCAAATAGGATTATTTTCATCTCAAGATCTTTTACTTTTTTTTATCATGTGGGAGTTAGAATTAATTCCCGTCTATCTACTTCTTTCCATGTGGGGGGTAAAGAAACGTCTGTATTCAGCTACAAAGTTTATTTTGTATACTGCAGGCGGTTCGGTTTTTTTATTAATGGGAGCTTTAGGTATCGCTTTATATGGTTCTAATGAACCAACATTCAATTTTGAAACATCAGCCAATCAATCATATCCTGTGGGACTAGAAATATTTTTCTATATTGGATTTATTATTGCTTTTGCTGTCAAATCACCGATTATACCCTTACATACATGGTTACCAGACACTCATGGGGAAGCACATTACAGTACTTGTATGCTTCTAGCCGGAATCCTATTAAAAATGGGGGCGTATGGATTGATTCGAATCAATATGGAATTATTACCTCATGCTCATTCTATCTTCTCCCCCTGGTTGATAATAATAGGCGTAATGCAAATAATCTATGCAGCTTCAACATCTCCTGGTCAACGAAATTTAAAAAAAAGAATAGCCTATTCTTCTGTATCTCATATGGGTTTCATAATTATAGGAATTTGCTCTATAAGTGATATGGGACTCAATGGAGCTATTTTACAAATTCTATCCCATGGATTTATTGGTGCTGCACTCTTTTTCTTGGCAGGAACTGGTTATGATAGAATACGTCGTCTTTATCTTGACGAAATGGGCGGAATGGCTCCCCTAATGCCAAAACTATTCACGACCTTCAGTATTTTATCACTAGCTTCCCTTGCATTACCGGGCATGAGTGGTTTTTTTGCAGAATTGATAGTCTTTTTTGGACTAATTAGTGGCAAAAAATACCTTTTAACGACAAAAATATTAATTACTATCGTAATGGCAGTTGGAATGATATTAACTCCTATTTATTTATTATCTATGTTACGACAGATGTTCTATGGATACAAACTGTTTAATGCTCCAAACTCTTATTTTTTTGATTCTGGACCTCGGGAATTATTTGTTTCGATCTCTATACTTCTGCCTGTAATAAGTATTGGTATTTATCCGGATTTCGTTTTCTCATTATCAATTGACAGAGTCGAAGCTATTCTATCTAATTATTTTTATAGATAGTTTTTCTAAAAAAAATAAATCCTATGATTTTTTATTTTCAAAAATTAAAAATTCTTAGGTTACACAATAAAAAAACTTCTTTTTTACTCTCTTAAATCTTTAATTTTAATTAACAAAAAATGAATTCTAAGCAAAAATTTTTGGCATTTATGAGAACTTTTTGAATCACCATACTAGTTGATTCAAAAAGTTCTCAACAGCTTACCTGAAGCTTTTTGTCTCTATGTTTTGCTGTCCTATAGAGTTGCATTCGTCAAACCCTTTCTTCAATTGGTAATTGTTAATGTAAATGAACCATAACTATGTAGTCCTATTCCTAATAAATTAACTCCAAAATAGCATATCCAAATTATAAGAAAACCGCTAGAAGCGACAATTGCCGAATTTAAACCCTCCAAATTTTTAGTTGTTCGAGTATGAAAAAAAATCGCGAATATGGTCCATGTAATAAACGCCCAAGTTTCCTTTGGGTCCCAATTCCAATATGATCCCCATGCTTCATTAGCCCAGACTGCTCCCGAAAGAATACCTATAGTTAAAAAAATAAATCCTATACTTATAATCCGATAACTCCAGTCATCTAATTGTTGAATCAATTGAAACCTATAATAATTCCTAGACGAAAGAAAGGAAATATTTCTTAAAACATTTTTTCTGTCCCTTATATATTGTATCTCATTAAAGTAAAATGAATCGGTTAATAAATTATTGCTTTTATCAAAAATTCTTATGATTTTTTGAAATCTGATGACTAGAAATGCTACTGATAATAATGATCCACACAAAAGAGCTGCATAGCCCAATATCATCATACTTACGTGCATCATTAACCACTGGGATTGAAGAGCGGGCACTAACATTTCCGATTGATGCATGCCTTTTAAAAGACCTGAAGTGGCAAACCCTTGAGTAAAAAGAGTACTTGGCGAGGTTATTGCGCTTAAATAATTTTTATATTTTTTAAAATACGGAATTATATGAATAACAGAAAATGCCCATGAAAGAAAGATTAATGATTCATATAAATCACTTAATGGTAAATGTCCACCAAAAAACCAACGAGTAACTAATAATCCTGTTATACAGAAAAAAGTAGTTATCATGCCCTTTTCTGACGAATCATAGAGTTCTACGAATTCATCGACCAATAAGGTTATCAAATGAATTGTAATTACAATTGACACGACGGAAAAAGATATATGAGTTAATATATGCTCTAAAGCCGAAACTATCATAAAATAAAAAATAAAATAAACAAAGTTACGGGGGTTCCTCTTTTCGTATATAGAATTGAAATTAGGAAGTAAAGTCATTATAGGATATATTGTATCCTTTTGAAAATTACAGGATCTAATGCCGCTACTCGGACTCGAACCGAGATGCTCTAGCACTGCTTCCTAAGAGCAGCGTGTCTACCAATTTCACCATAGCGGCTTGCTTGAAATTATAATAATCAATTTTTATTTAATCGTCGAGCTTTGAGGCAATACTTTACTTTATTACGAAATATTAAAATTCATGACGAAATTTTTATTTAAGAATAAAAATAAAAACAAATCAAGAATAAAAACAAATAAAATTTTATGAATTCCAATTTAAATATTTATTACATTCAATAGATTTATCAAAATAGTTTAGTGCTTAGTTTTTTATTGTGTAAAGAGTTTGAGTTAGGATTTCGAAACATCATTAGATATTCTATCATATAAATATAACAACAAAATTTCTAGTTCTTCTACGTACTTAAAAAAAAATTGTCTTTACTTTATCGGAAAGCTTCTTTTTTAGATTTTTACTATCCGCTTCCTTAATCTATATATTAAATCTGAAAATTATACTCTTTTAATCAAAGAAGCCTATCCGACTTATTTATATTTCTATCTTTTTTCATCATATTTAATGTATAAAAAATACATCAATAAAGTTTAAGAACCTAAATTTTTTTTATCCTGAAATTGTTAGTTAGCCTAATATTAATATTAAAAAATTATATTAAAAAACCTTTAACTTTTTTTTCGCATAATTGGGCAAACTCAACGAAAAAGTATATCTAATTCAAATTAAATTTGAAAATACAAATGAGACTATTAATTAATTTGTTTTATTAAAAAAAAAATTTAATAATTCTTTACTTTATACCTATGGAAAATCTAAAAGAAAAGTCTCAAATATAACATTCTTTTTTAGAAACATAATGAAAAACAATAACTCTGTTTGTTTGAAAAGGTACTAGTTAATGGTTCTGAATAAATAAACAAATAAAATAATTATTTTATATTGAATCCAGTAAGGATCTGCTAACATTATCAGTGCTTCTGTTAAAATTAGCCTTTTTTATTATTCCTATCACTATCAAAATTTAATAAACCACTTTTCTTAGAATTCTTTAACCTTTCTCTATGTAGATAAAAATTTTTAATTAAAAATAAAAAATTTTAAGTAATTTATTGAATAATAATGGCTTTATAGTTAGTTAGAATAAGTATTTTTTTATTTTTAGTAGTATCTTTATTTGACCAATTCGAATTTTTTGATTTTAATATGTGAATTATTTTTTAAAAATTGATAATAATTAAATAATTAAAAATAGAAATATAAAATTGGATTTCAGTTTTATATACTTTGTATTTTTTCTTTTTCATTTATTTTCTTTATTGACTCATTTAATTTAAAATAAAAAGATATAAGAGCTGATAAATCAGAAACACGAAATAATTAAATTAATTAGTAATTAAAAAAGTTTTTGTTATGGAACATATATATCAATATTCATGGATCATACCTTTCCTTACATTCCCAGTCCCTATGTTAATAGGAGCAGGACTTCTACTTTTTCCGGTTACGACAAAAAAACTTCGTCGTATGTGGGCTTTTCCAAGTGTTTTATTGTTAAGTATAGTTATGATTTTTGCAATCGATCTGTCTATTCAGCAAATAAATAGCAGTTATATTTATCAACATATATGGTCGTGGACCATAAATAATGATTTTTCTTTAGAGTTCGGACACTTGATTGACCCACTTACTTCTATTTTGTTAATATTAATTACTACAGTTGGAATTATGGTTCTTTTTTATAGTGATAATTATATGTCTCATGATCAAAGCTATTTGAGATTTTTTGCTTATATGAGTTTTTTCAATACTTCAATGTTGGGATTAGTTACTAGTTCGAATTTGATACAAATTTATATTTTTTGGGAATTAGTTGGAATGTGTTCTTATCTTTTAATAGGTTTTTGGTTCACACGACTTAGTGCATCGAATGCTTGTCAAAAAGCATTTGTAACTAATCGTGTAGGGGATTTTGGTTTATTATTAGGAATTATTGGTCTTTATTGGATAACGGGCAGCTTCGAATTTCGAGATTTGTTCAAAATAGTCACTAACTTGATTTATAATAATCAAGTTAATCTTGTATTCGTTACTTTGTGTACCTTTTTCTTATTTTCCGGTTCAATTGCTAAATCAGCACAATTTCCTCTTCATGTATGGTTGCCCGATGCCATGGAAGGCCCTACTCCTATTTCGGCTCTGATACATGCTGCTACTATGGTAGCGGCGGGAATTTTTCTTGTAGCTCGCCTTTTTCCTCTTTTCCTAGTCATACCTTACATACTGAATTTAATAGCTTTGATAGGCATAATGACAGTCTTTTTAGGAGCTACTTTAGCTCTTGCTCAAAAAGATATTAAGAGAGGTTTAGCTTATTCTACAATGTCTCAATTGGGTTATATGATGTTAGCTCTAGGTATGGGGTCTTATCGAGGTGCTTTATTTCATTTGATTACTCATGCCTATTCGAAAGCATTGTTGTTTTTAGGGTCTGGATCTATTATTCATTCAATGGAAGCTATTGTTGGTTATTCTCCAGATAAGAGTCAAAATATGGTTCTTATGGGTGGTTTAACAAAACATATTCCAATTACAAAAACTTCTTTTTTATTAGGAACATTTTCTCTTTGTGGTATTCCACCCTTCGCTTGTTTTTGGTCCAAAGATGAAATTCTTAATGATAGTTGGTTGTATTCACCTAGTTTCGCAATAATAGCTTGGTTCACTGCGGGATTAACTGCATTTTATATGTTTCGGATTTATTTACTTATTTTTGAAGGATATTTAAATCTTAATTTTAAAAATTACAATGGGAAAAAAAACAGTTCATTTTATTCAATATCTTTATGGGGTAAAGAAGGATCAAAAACGTTTAACAAAAATTTTCGTTTATTACCTTTATTAACAATGAATAATAATGACAGGACTTCTTTTTTTTGGAAGAACACATATAAAATTGATGGTAATGTAAGAAATATGACATGGCCCTTTATTACTATTCCTAATTTTAACACTAAAAGTCTTTTTTTCTACCCACGGGAATCCAATAATACTATGTTATTTCCTATGCTTGTCTTCGTACTATTTTCTTTATTTATTGGAGCCGTAGGAATTCCTTTCAATCAATTCAATCAAGAAG